TTTTTTTTCTTTAATTTTATACATAAAAAAAAAATGATGGTCTTAAAAATAGTTTTAATAAATAAATTATTAATATATTCTATCAAAATAATATTTTTTATAATTTATTAATTTAATATATATATATATATATAATTAAAATAATAATAATGATAATTTAATTATTATTAAATAATTTATATATTATTATATCTATTTAATAATTTTTTTATAATTTATCAATTAGGTAAAATTTATTAGATTATTATTACCTAAATAACGGTAATTCTCAAAATTTGGGGAGTTTTTGAAGATTAATAATAATCTAATTATTATTAAATAATTTATATATTATTATATATTTATATAAATATTATTATATAAATTATTTATATATTATTATATATTTATATAAATATTATTATATAAATATATATTAATATATAAATTATTTATATATTAATATATATTTAATAATTTTCTTATAATTTATCAATTAGGTAAAATTTATTAGATTATTATTACCTAAATAACGGTAATTCTCAAAATTTGGGGAGTTTTTGAAGATTAATAATAATCTAATTATTATTAAATAATTTATATATTATTATATATTTATATAAATATTATTATATAAATTTATATATTGATATATAAATTATTTATATAAAGGGATATAATTTAATAAAATGTTATTAGAAACATTAACTAGATAGTGTGTTATGTAAAATATTAAATGGGAGGGTATAAATTATATAAAATATTATAAATATTAATTAAATATAATATATTAAAATTGAAAAATTATAAAATACCATTTTTTAATTTATTATTAAATGAAATTTTAGATTTTATGGTACTTAAAATATTTAAATTTTATTATATAAAATAATTATTTTAAAATTATTAGTAATTAATAATTAAAAAGAGAATAAATGTTTTTATAACTAAAGGGAGCATTATTTAATAAAATGTTATTTAGGAACATTAAACTAGATAGTGTGTTATGTAAAATATTAAATGGGAGGAAATACCATTTTTTAATTTATTATTAAATAAAATTTTAGATTTTATGGTACTTAAAATATTTAAATTTTATTATATAAAATAATTATTTTAAAATTATTAGTAATTAATAGTGAGGAATTAAAATAAAAATTTGATTCTAATTTATAAGTTTATTTTAAATTTTATTACACATGTAAATTTTTGTGTGAATTTATATAATTTTAAAAATTAATATAAGTTAATTTTTAATCGCAGTGTTTAAATTTATAAATTATAGAAATATAGATTTAGAAATATTTTATATTATTAGCAAAAATTGTGCCAGCAGCTGCGGTTACACAATTAATAAAAATAAATTTTATTAGTTAATAGTTAAATATTTAAATAATAAAATTAAATATATAATTTTAAGGTGAAATTTATTTTATGTAAAAGTTTTATATTAAATATTGAAGCTATAAAAATTAAAATATAAACTAGGATTAGATACCCTATTATTTTAATTAAAAATTATTTACTAAAGTAGTAATAGATATAATCTTGAAACTTAAAGAATTTGGCGGTATTTTAATCTTTTCAGAGGAACCTGTTCTGTAATCGATAATCCACGTTTAATTTTACTAAATTTTTTTATTTGTATATCGTTGTCGAAAGAATATTTTTATAAAAATTAAATTTTCTAAAATTAATATTTTAATAGATGTCAAATCAAGGTGCAGTTAATGATTTAGTAGAAATGGGTTACAATAAAAATATTTATATGAATTTTTAATTGAAAAATTAAAATGAAGGTGGATTTGAAAGTAAGTTAATTTTAATAAAATTAATTGATTTTAGTTCTAAAATATGTACATATTGCCCGTCGCTCTTTTTTTAAAAAAAGATAAGTCGTAACACAGTAGATGTACTGGAAAGTGTATCTAGAAAGACAAATTATAGCTTAAATAAAGCATTTTATTTACATTAAAATTATATTGTTTAAATCAATTAATTTGAAAATAAATAATTATTAATTATAAAAAAATGTAAAAAGAATTATTAAATAAAAAATTAATAATAATTAATGTTTTTGTATATTAAAGAAAAAATAATTATTAATGATAGTTAAATAGTATTGTAGAAGAATTTATTATTTTATGGAAAAGTAAATTTAATTAATTGTACCTTGTGTATCAGGGTTTATTAATATAAAAATATATATTTATTTTTCTCGAATTTAAAAGGGTAAATATATTATATAAGATAATGTAATAAAATTATTTAAAATAATATATTAGTAATGAAATGTTAGTCGTTTTTAAAGATATCTAGTTTTTTTAGAAATAAATTTAATTTAGAAAATTTATATATTTAATTTAATTAATAAATTAAATAATTTAAATTTTAAATATTTTTAGGGATAAGCTTAAAAATAAATTTATAATTTAAAAAATTATAATAATAAATTTATAGGGTTAGAAATATTCATTAATATAAAAATGTTATAATATATTTATTGAAAATATAATATTTTATATAATTTAAAAATTTATAAAAAAGATAATTTTAATTAAAAAAATTATGTTATAATGATAAAATTAGTATATTAATAATATAAAAATATTTTTATATTTGAAAGGTTATTAAAAGGAATTCGGCAAAAATAATATTCACCTGTTTATCAAAAACATGTCTTTTTGAAAATAATTTAAAGTCTAATCTGCCCATTGAATTTTAAAAGGCTGCGGTATTTTGACTGTACAAAGGTAGCATAATAAATAGTTTCTTAATTAGGAGCTGGTATGAATGATTGAATGAAATATTAACTGTCTTATTTTAAATGTTTTAGAATTTAATTTTTAAGTTAAAAAGCTTAAATATTATTAAAGGACGAGAAGACCCTTTAAAGCTTAATATTTAAAATTTAAATAAAATTAAAAGAATATAATATTTTATATAAAAGTAAATATTTTATTGGGGTGATAAGAAAATTTAATTAACTTTTATTATATTTATTAACATTAATATATGAATAATTGATCCATTTATGATGATTAAAAGATTAAGTTACTTAAGGGATAACAGCGTAATATTTTTAGAGAGAACATATCGATAAAAGAGATTGCGACCTCGATGTTGGATTAAGATAATTTTTAGGTGTAGAAGTTTAAAAATTTGGTCTGTTCGACCAATAATTCTTACATGATCTGAGTTCAAACCGGTGTAAGCCAGGTTGGTTTCTATCCTTAATTTATTTTAATAAATTAGTACGAAAGGACCATTTATTAATAATATTTATAATTTATATTGAATAAAATTAATAATATATTATTTTGGCAGATTAGTGCAATGAATTTAGAATTCATATATGTATATTATACAAATAATAAATGAGAATATTTATAATAATAATTAGTATAATTTTAATAATTATTATAGTATTAGTAGGAGTAGCATTTTTAACATTATTAGAGCGAAAAGTTTTAGGTTATATTCAAATTCGAAAAGGCCCGAATAAAATTGGATTATCTGGTATTTTACAACCTTTTAGAGATGCTGTTAAATTATTTTCTAAGGAACAAGTTTATTTAAATATATCAAATTATTTTATATATTATTTTTCTCCTGTGATAGGTTTATTTATAGCTTTGGTAATTTGAATATTAGTTCCAAATTTATATGGGGGTTTAGGATTTAATTTAGGTATATTATATTTTATATGTTGTTTATCAGTAGGGGTTTATTTAGTTATATTTTCTGGTTGATCATCAAATTCTAATTATGCTATGTTAGGGGGTTTACGTGCTGTTGCTCAAACAATTTCTTATGAAGTAAGATTAGCTTTAATCTTAATATCTTTAATATTAATAATTGAAGGATTTAATTTATTTAAGTTTAGAATTTTTCAAGAAAATATTTGATTTATATGAGTGGTTTTTCCTTTAAGTCTTATTTTTTTTGTTTCATGTTTGGCAGAAACAAATCGTACTCCATTTGATTTTGCAGAAGGTGAATCTGAATTAGTTTCTGGATTTAATATTGAATATAGAAGAGGAGGATTTGCATTAATTTTTTTAGCTGAGTATGCAAGAATTTTATTTATAAGATTTATTTTTTCTTTGGTATTTTTAGGAGGAAATTTTTTTTCTATTATTTATATTTTTAAAGTAGTATTAATTAGATTTTTATTTATTTGAGTTCGTGGGACAATACCTCGATATCGATATGATAAATTAATATATTTAGCTTGAAAAAGTTATTTACCTTTATCTTTAAATTATATATTGATTATTATTAGATTAAAAATTTTAATATTTTATTAAATATTAATAAATTTTAGTATAAGTTAATAGAAATTATTCTATCTTATATTTTCAAAATATATGCTTAAATTTCAAGCTCATTAACTAAATTAATTTATTAAAATATTATCTCAATAATAAAAGATTAATGGGTTGATTAAATAGTATATAAAGTATAAAACTGTAAGAGTTTGTCCAGTAAAAATATATGGGTTTTCTACAGGTCGGGCTCCAATTCATGTTAAAAGAATAATAATAATTAAGAAAAATCAAAATAACATTTTATTAAGTGTATAGAATGAGTTTCTTATTATAATTTTTTTATTAGTAATAGGTAGAATAGAAATAATTAAAATTGATAATATTAGGGCAATAACTCCCCCTAGTTTATTAGGAATTGATCGTAAAATGGCATAAGCAAATAAAAAATATCATTCAGGTTGAATGTGAATTGGTGTTACTAGAGGATTTGCAGGAATAAAATTATCAGGATCTCCTAATAAATATGGATTAATAAGAGTTAAAAGAGTAAGAGCTGTAAAAAGGAAAATAAATCCTATTAGATCTTTAAATGAAAAATAAGGGTGAAAAGGAATTTTGTCTAAGTTACTGTTAATTCCTAATGGGTTATTTGATCCTGTTTGATGGAGAAATAATAAATGAATTATTACAAAAGCAGAGATAATAAAAGGAAGAAGAAAATGAATTATAAAAAATCGAGTAAGTGTGGCATTATCTACTGCAAATCCTCCTCATAATCATTGAACAATTGTATTTCCTAAATAAGGAATTGCGGATACTAAATTTGTAATAACTGTAGCTCCTCAGAAAGATATTTGTCCTCATGGGAGAACATATCCTATGAAAGCAGTCCCTATAACAAGAAATAAAATAATAATACCTACTATTCATGTTTCATGAAGTTTGTATCTTCCATAATATATATTTCGTCCAATATGAATATAAATACAGATAAAAAAGAAAGAAGCTCCATTAGCGTGAAAAGTTCGAATTAATCAACCATAATTTACATCTCGGCAAATGTGTCTTACTGATGAAAATGCTAAATCAATGTTAGCAGTATAATGTATGGCTAAAAATAACCCTGTAATGATTTGAATTCCTAAACATAATCCTAATAAAGAACCAAAATTTCATCAAGAAGAGATATTAGAGGGGGTTGGTAAATCAATTAAAGAATTGTTAATAATTTTAAATAAGGGATGATTTTGTCGTAAAGGTTTAAACATTAAAAGTTTTTTCGTATAGGGCCATAAAATAAATCAGTAATTTTAACTACAATAATTAGTGTAATTAATAAGTAAATAATTAATAAAATTGTTAAGAAGTTATTTGGAAAATTATAAATTTTATTTATATTTAAAATATTTAAATTAATATTTGTGTTGTTTAAAGAAAAAATTAAGGAGTCTAAATTTATTAAAAAATTAAAGTAATATAAATCTTTAAAGTAAAATAAAAGAGAAATCAAAATAAAGAATATAGTTATTAAGAAAGAATTTATTGAAAATTTAAAAAGTTCATTTGAGGAAAGTCTAGTTATATAGATAAATAAAATTAATATTCCTCCTAGAAAAGTAATAAATAAAATATATGAAAATCAAAAAGTTTTTGAAAAAATCCCAATAAAAATTCTAATTCATAAAGTTTGAATTATTAATATAAATCCAAGTCTTAATGGGTGGCTTATATTACAAAATAAAAAAGAAAAATAAATACCAAATCTTATAAGTATAAATTTAATTTCAAAGAATAGTTTAATTAAAATATTAATTTTGGAGATTAATGATAAAGGATCTTTTTCTTTGAAGTTTTAAAAATTAAAATTTATCTTTGATTTACAAGACCAATATTTTGAATTAAACTATTAAAACAAATGAAAGAACTTATAATTTTAATAATAAGAGTAATAATTTTATTAGGTATTATAAAGTTTAGATTTAATTATAAAAATTTATTAGTAAGATTATTAATTTTAGAATATAAAGTATTAATTATATTTTTAATACTTTATATATGTTTAAGATTTTGTATATTTGAAAATTATTTTTTAATAATATATATTGTTATTAGAGTATGTGAAAGAGTATTAGGATTATCTATTTTAGTGTCTATAATTCGTACTCATGGGAATGATTATTTTCAAGGATTTAATATATTACAATGTTAAGATTATTAATAATAAATTTATTTATAATCCCCCTTTGTTTTATAAAAAAAAGTTTTTGAATGGTACAAATAAATATTATATTAATATTAATATTATTTATAATAAAAAGAGTTTATTCAATAGAATGAATTAGATTAAGTTATAGTTTTGGGTATGATTTATTATCTTATGGTATATTGATTTTAAGAATATGAATTTGTTGATTAATATTAATAGCAAGAGAAAAAATTTATAAAATAAATAATTTTAGAAATTTATTTGTTTTTTTAATTGTAGTTTTATTATTATTATTATTGTTAACTTTTAGCTCATTAAATTTATTTATATTTTATTTATTTTTTGAGGGAAGATTAATTCCTACTTTATTATTAATTTTAGGATGAGGCTATCAACCTGAACGAATTCAAGCAGGGATATATTTAATATTTTATACATTATTTGCTTCTTTACCTTTATTATTAGGTTTAATATTTTTATATCAAAATTATAATATATTATTTATTCCTTTAATAAAAAAAATTGAGTTAATAAATTATATAATATATTTATTTATAATTATAGCTTTTTTATTTAAAATACCAATATATATAGTTCACTTATGACTTCCTAAGGCTCATGTTGAAGCTCCTATTGCAGGGTCAATAATTTTAGCTGGGGTTTTATTAAAATTAGGAGGTTATGGTTTACTCCGTGTGTTTTTTATATTATATAAAATATTTAATTTAAATAGATTAATAATAAGTATAAGAGTTTTAGGAGCGACTTTAGTGGGATTTATTTGTTTAAATCAAAGAGATTTAAAAGTTATAATTGCATACTCTTCAGTAGTACATATAGGTTTAACATTAGGAGGAATTTTTACATTAAGAAGATGGGGATTAGAAGGTGCATATATTTTAATAATTGCACATGGTCTTTGTTCTTCAGGTATATTTTGTTTAGCAAATATTTGTTATGAACGCATAGGAAGTCGAAGAATAATAATTAATAAGGGATTATTAAGGTTTATACCTAGAATAACTTTATTTTGATTTTTATTAAGAAGATGTAATATAGCAGCTCCTCCGTCAATAAATTTATTAGGTGAAATTTGATTAATTAATTCTTTAATTAGGTGATCAATTTATTTAATAGGAGTAGTTGGATTAATGTCATTTATTAGTGCTGCTTATAGATTATATTTATTTTCTTATACCCAACATGGAATATATTTTTCTGGTTTGTTTTCATGCACATCAGGAGAGGTTCGCGAATATTTAATTTTATTTTTACATTGATTTCCTTTAAATTTATTAATTTTAAAGAGAGATCAATTTTTAGTAATATTTTATTTAAATAGTTTAATAAAAAAAAATATTGATTTGTGGTGTCAATGATGTAGATTTACTTTAAATTTATGATACAAATTTGTCGAATTAGATATATTTATTTATTAATCTTAAGATTATCTAGTTTAATATTAAGTTTATATTTTATTATAAAAGATTTAATTTATTTAATAGAATGAGAAATTTTAAGATTTAATTCTGTTTCTGTGGAAATAGTATTATTATTTGATTGAATATCATTAATATTTATAGGTTTTGTTTTATTAATTTCTTCAATGGTAATTTTTTATAGAGAAGATTATATAGCAATAGATTTAAGATTAAATCGATTTATTATATTAGTTTTAATATTTGTATTTTCGATAATAATAATAATTATTAGCCCAAATTTAATTAGAATTTTATTAGGCTGAGATGGGTTAGGTTTAGTCTCTTATTGTTTAGTTATTTATTATCAAAATGTTAAATCTTTTAATGCTGGTATATTAACAGTTTTAATAAATCGAGTTGGGGATGTAACTTTATTATTGAGAATCGCATGAATAATAAATTATGGGGGCTGAAATTATTTATTTTATTTTAAATATAGAATAAGAGAATTTGAAATAAAGATAATTATATTATTATTAATAATTTCTGCAATAACTAAAAGAGCTCAAATTCCTTTTTCATCCTGATTACCTGCAGCTATAGCAGCCCCGACACCAGTTTCTGCTTTAGTCCATTCTTCAACTTTAGTAACTGCTGGCGTTTATTTAATAATTCGATTTAATGAATTATTAATAAGAACTGGTTTAAATATATTATTATTAATTATTGCTAGAGTTACTATATTTATATCAGGGTTAGGCGCAAATTATGAATATGATTTAAAAAAAATTATTGCTTTATCTACTTTAAGGCAATTAGGTTTAATAATAGGAAGTTTATCATTAGGGATACCAGAATTAGCATTTTTTCATTTATTAATGCATGCTTTATTTAAAGCTTTATTATTTTTATGTGCTGGATCAATAATTCATTTATATAAAAATATACAAGATATTCGATCAATAGGAACAATGAGTAATATGGTTCCTTTAATTGTAAGAATTATAAGTGTTGCAAATTTAGCTTTATGTGGATTACCTTTTACTGCAGGATTTTATTCAAAAGATATGATCTTAGAATCAATATCTATTATAAATTTTAACATAATAATTTATTTATTATTTTATATTAGAGTAGGATTAACTGTAAGATATTCATTTCGATTAAGAGTAAATTTATTTATTCAGCATTTAAATTTTTTTAGATTACATAATATTAGGGATACGTTTGAATTGAAAATTAAAATATGTTATACATTATTTTTTATATCAGTTTTAGGCGGGAGAATATTTAGATGATTTATAATTTTTCCTATTAAATTAATTTTTTTACCTTTAAAATTAAAAATATTAGTATTAATTATTATAATTATAGGGGCTTGAATTGGTTTAGAGGTTTATAAAATAAAATTAAATGAACATAACACACTATCTAGTTTAATGTTCCTAAATAACATTTTAGAGTTTATTGGAAGAATATGATTTATACCATTTATGTCAGTTTATTTAGTAAAAAACCCATTATTATTTGGAAAGAAATTCATAAAGTTAACTGACATAGGATGATTTGAATTAATAGGAAGACAAAATATTTATAAAACTATAAAAAATAGATCTACTATAATATTTAAATTTCAAAATAATATTTATATATTATTTTTAATTAGGTTATATTTTTGAGTAATATTTTTATTAATTTTATATTTATTATAAATTTAAATAGCTTATATTTAGAGTATGACATTGAAGCTGTTAAGGAGGATTAAATCCTTTAAATATTTAAAAAGAAATAATTCTTTATTTTACAATGAAAATGTAATGTTTTAATAAACTATATAAATAGAAATATTAATGGAATTAAACCACTAAAAAATTAAGTTAGAAGCTTATTTTGATTTCTTTCATATTTCTTTAATTGGAAATAAATTTCAATAATATTATTAACAGTAATATACCTCTTTTTGGTTTCAATTAATTAATAAGGATAATTTTATATCAAGGAATAGGTCGAAACTATTTGCAATAATTGCTTCTTATTAAGATTAATTGAAAAATCAATACTTTTTAAATGCAAATTAAATGTTATAGTTAACTATAATCCTAAGATCAGTTTAGTATTCCTTGATTTCATTCATAATAAAGTCCAAATAATAAAATTATAATAAAAATTATTCTTGTTAAAAATCAGTAAATTTTAATTGATGAAGAGTATAAAATAATTATAGGAAGAAGAAGAGCAATTTCAATATCAAAAATTAAAAAAATAATAGCGATTAAAAAAAAATGTAATGAAAATGGGAGTCGAGAAGAAGAAATTGGGTCAAATCCACATTCAAAAGGGGAGTTTTTTTCTTGATCATAGATTAATTTTATAGATAAGAAAGAAGCAAAAAATATTGTAATTAAGGCAATAAATAAAACAATTAATGATAAAAAAAATATAAATAGAATTATTTATACTAAAAATTAGACCTTATGATTGGAAGTCATATATACTTATATACTATATAAATTTATCTACCTCATCAATAAATAGAAATATAAAGGAATAATCAAACTACGTCTACGAAATGTCAATATCAAGCTGCAGCTTCAAAACCAAAATGATGCGAAGAAGAAAAATGATAAGAATTTAATCGAAATCAACAAATTAATAAAAATAATGTCCCAATAATAACATGTAATCCATGAAACCCTGTTGCTATAAAAAATGTTGACCCATAAACTGAATCTGCAATAGAGAATGGAGCTTCAATATATTCATATCCTTGTAAAAAAGAAAAATAAATACCTAAAATGATTGTTATTATTAAACTTTTAATTGATTGAGAGTGATTATTTTCTAAAATTCTATGATGAGCTCAAGTAACAGTAATTCCTGAAGAAAGTAGAATAGCTGTATTTAGAAGAGGGATTTGAAATGGATTAAATGGGTTAATATTTAATGGAGGTCATATAGATCCAAGTTCAATAGATGGTGATAAACTTCTATGAAAAAATGCTCAAAAAAATGAGAAGAAAAATAAAATTTCTGAAACAATAAATAGAATTATTCCGTAACGTAATCCTTTTGATACATTAAAAGTATGAAGGCCTTGAAAAGTTGCTTCTCGACTAATATCTCGTCATCACTGGTATATTGTTAAAAGTGTAATTAATGTTCCTAAAAATATTAGTAATATGTTAAATATATGAAATCATATAACTATTCCTAATGTTAAAGATATTGTTCCTAATGCTCCAGTTAATGGTCAAGGTCTATAGTCAACTAAATGAAATGAGTGGTTATTAGACATTAGTAAATTTCTCTAGAATATAAAGTTCTTAATACAGCAAAAACATAAGATTGAATTATAGAAACAGCAACTTCTAAAATTAATAATATTATTTGAGCTATAATTAGAATAGTTAATATAATATTTGATAATGAATTTCCTGTGTTTCCCATTAAAGTTAATAATAAATGTCCTGCAATTATATTTGCTGAAAGACGAATAGCTAATGTTCCTGGGCGAATAATATTTCTAATTGTTTCAATACATACTATAAAAGGTATAAGTAAATTAGGAGTTCCTTGAGGGACTAAATGGCAAAATATATGTTGTGCGTGATTTAATCACCCAAAAATTATAAATCTAAATCATAAAGGAAAGGCTAATCTTAAAGTTAAAGTTATATGACTTGTTCTAGTAAAAATATATGGGAATAATCCAAGAAAATTATTAAATAAAATAATTGAGAATAAACTAATAAATATAAATGTTGACCCTGAAAATGAATTATTTCCTAATAGAACTTTAAATTCTTTATGAAGATAATTTAAAATAAAATTTCAAATAAAATTGTAACGAGAAGGAATTAATCAAAATAAATTAGGAATAAAAAGTAATCCAATTAAAGTTCTTAATCAATTTAAAGAAAAAGAGGAATTATTTATAGGATCAAAAATAGAAAAAAGATTAGTTATCATTTTCAATTTAATTGAATATTATTTTTATTATTAATTTTTAAATTTTTATTATTATCATGATTATTAATTGAAAAATTAAAAAAATTTAAAGTAATAAATAATATAAAAATAATTAAAAAAAAAAATATAAGAATTAATCAGAATATAGGTGCTATTTGTGGAATTAAAGAATATTTCATATAAATAATTTTAGTTTGACATTCTAATGTTATTAATTTAACTAAATCTTTCATAAGAAGTATATGCTAACATACTATAAAATGGTTTAAGAGACCAGTACTTGCTTCAGTCATCTTATGAATTAGTTTTTATTAATTCAATCAATAAAAGATTTAATAGAAATTCTTTCAATAACAATAGGTATAAATCTATGATTTGCCCCACAAATTTCAGAACATTGACCAAAAAATAATCCAGGTCGATTAATAAGAAAGTTAGATTGATTAAGTCGACCTGGTGTAGCATCAACTTTAATTCCTAAGGAAGGAATTGTTCAAGAGTGAAGAACATCTGTAGCTGTAATTAAAATACGAATTTGAGAATTTATAGGAAGAATAATTCGATTATCAACATCTAAAAGACGAAAGTTATTTAAATTTATTTCATTTGAGGGAATTATATAAGAATCAAATTCAATATTTTTGAAATCTGAATATTCATAACTTCAATATCATTGATGGCCAATTGTTTTTAAAGTAATTAATGGCTTATTTAAATCATCTAATAAATATAATAAACGTAAAGAAGGAAGAGCAATAAAAATTAATATAAAAGCAGGAAGAATAGTTCAAATGATTTCAATATTTTGTCTTTCTATTAATAATCGGTTTGAATATTTATTAAAAAATAAAGATCTTATTAAATATCCTACTAAAATTGTAATAAGAATAATAATTAATATTGAATGATTATGAAAAAATATTAATTGTTCTATTAAAGGAGATGATCTATTTTGAAGGTTTATATTTCCCCATGTAGTCATTTTCTAAAAAAAGAAGGACTTTATAATTGGGGTTTAAATCCAATGCACTAATCTGCCATAATAGATTAGTTAAGAATTTAATATAGGAAGTTCGGAATATCTATGCTCTATAGGAGGGAAAAATTGAAATCATTCAATGGAAGAATTTAAATTATTAGAAATAATAGAAGTTCGTTTTAAAATTAAACTTTCTCAAATAATATAAATAAAAAAAATAATTCTTAAAAGAGAAATAAGCCTTCCTATTGAAGACATAATATTTCAAGATGTATAACTATCAGGATAATCAGAGTAACGTCGAGGTATTCCAGCTAATCCTAGAAAATGTTGAGGGAAAAAAGTAATATTAACCCCTAAAAATATAATTAAAAATTGAACCTTTAAAAGAATAGGGTTTATTCTTAATCCTGTAAATAATGGAAATCAATGAACAAAACCGGCTATAATTGCGAATACTGCTCCTATAGATAGTACATAATGAAAATGAGCTACGACATAATATGTGTCATGTAAAATAATATCTAAGGATGAATTAGCTAAAATAATTCCTGTTAGTCCTCCTACTGTAAAAAGGAAAATAAATCCAAGAGCTCAAATTAAAGAAGGACTATAAGAAAATTTTGACCCGTGTAAAGTAGCAAGTCATCTAAAAATCTTAATTCCAGTAGGAACTGCAATAATTATTGTTGCTGAAGTAAAGTAAGCTCGTGTATCTACATCTATTCCTACTGTAAATATATGATGAGCTCAAACAATAAAGCCTAGTAAACCAATGGCTAATATTGCATAAATTATTCCTAAAGTTCCAAAAGTTTCTGTTTTTCCAGATTCTTGTGAAATAATATGAGAAATTATACCAAAGCCCGGTAAAATTAAAATATAGACTTCTGGGTGACCAAAAAATCAAAATAAATGTTGGTATAAAATAGGGTCTCCCCCTCCCGCAGGGTCAAAAAATGAAGTATTTAAATTTCGATCTGTAAGAAGTATAGTAATAGCTCCTGCTAAAACTGGTAATGAAAGTAATAGTAAAAATGCAGTAATAAATACTGATCACACAAAAAGAGGTATTCGATCTATATTTATTCCAATAGGGCGTATATTAATACAAGTTGTAATAAAATTAATAGCCCCAAGAATTGAAGAAATACCAGCTATATGAAGACTAAAAATAGTTAAATCAACAGAAGCTCCTCTATGGGCAATTGTTGAAGATAGGGGAGGGTATACAGTTCAACCTGTTCCAGCTCCTCTTTCAACTATAGATCTAGATAATAAAAGGATTAAAGAAGGGGGCAATAATCAAAATCTCATATTATTTATTCGTGGGAATGCTATATCAGGAGCTCCTAATATTAAAGGAATTAATCAATTTCCAAATCCTCCAATAAGAATAGGTATTACTATAAAAAAAATTATTACAAAAGCATGAGCAGTTACAATTACATTAAAAATTTGATCGTCTCCAATTAATGATCCGGGTTGACCTAGTTCAGTTCGGATAAGAATTCTTAAGGAAGTACCAATTATTCCAGATCATGCACCAAAAATAAAATATAACGTTCCAATGTTCTTGTGGTTAGTAGAAAACAGCCATTTTACGATAAAATGGCTGAGTATAGGCAATAAATTGTAAATTTATTAACGGATTAAATCCTTTTATCAAGTTTTATAGTCAAAAAAAAAAATGATTTTAAATTGCAAATTTAAAGGTGTATAAATACTAAAACTTAAGGTTTAAAGTAAGTCTTTATTTATAACTTTGAAGGTTATTAGTTTAATTAACTTAAAACCTTAGGTTATAAATAAGAAAAAAATTATAGGAAAAAATATTATTGATAGAAAATTAAAAAAAAATATATTTTTAATATATTTTAAATTAATTTTTCAATATATATTAAAATTATTTAAAATAATTGAAGAAAAAGCTATTCGTATATAGAAATATAATGTTATTAATGTAAATATAATTCTTAAAATAGTAATTAAGAATAAATTATTATTAATAAAATTTTCAATTAAAATTCATTTAGGTAAAAATCCTAAAAAGGGGGGTAAACCTCCTATTCTTAAAAGGGAAATAAAAATAGAGAATTTTATAATTGAAGAATATGCATTATTTATAATTTGGTTAATATGAAATAATTTTATTGAATTAAAACATATAATTAATGAAATTCTAATAAAACAGTAAAAAATAAAATAAAATCAAAAATTTATTTCATTAGAAATGAGAGCTATTAATATTCAACCAATATGATTAATTGAGGAATAAGCTATAATTTTTATTACTGATGATCTATTTAATCCTCCTAGCGATCCAATAATAATTCTTAATAAAGAAATTCTTATTAAGAATTTATTTCTTATGCAATAAGAAATACAAATAAATGGATTAATCTTTTGTCAGGTTATTAGTAATAAATTATTTATTCAATTTATTCTGTCTATAATTGAAGGAAATCAGAAATGAAAGGGGGCAGCTCCAATCTTCAATAAAAGTCTAGAATTTAAAATTAAAAGATAAAATTTATTAAAAAATATTATTGACAAGAAATTTCAATTTAGGAAATTAATACAAATAATAAATAATAAAATAATAGATGCTAAAGCCTGAGTTAAAAAATACTTTAAGGAAGCTTCGTTTGATAAAGAGTTTATATTATTATTCATTAAGGGAATAAATGATAATAAATTTATTTCTAAACCAATTCAAGCCCCTAATCAAGAGTCTGAAGAAATACAAATTAGAGATCTAATTATTAATATAAAAATAAATAAAAGCTTAGATGAATTGTTTAAAATTAAAAAGAAGAAGGGCGGTTTCTATAAATAGGGTATGAACCTATTAGCTTATTTTAGCTTATCTTTTTAAAAATCAATATGTATATATGTATATATATATATATATTAGTGTATGAAGCACAAAAATTTTTGATATTTTTAGAAATAGTTTAAATCTATTGTATATAATATTTTTTTTATTTTAATAAAGGTATAAAATACATGATTTATTCTATCAAAATAATCCTTTTATCAGGCACTTTATT